TATCTTTTTTTTTATTCCTATGAAATAATGAAATACCAGACGAAAAAGAAAGGTTTTAGATTTTATAAAAGGTTTAGATCTTAGAAAGGGGTATAACAAAATAATAAATAAATAGAAAATAAAAAATAAGAAAACTAAATAATAATAAATAAAATAAGAAAAATACTCAAAGAGAGTGTTCTTAGCTTATTGAAAACGCCTTGTAATCTTCAACCAATTCTGTGCTTCGATATAATTTCCAGGAGTAAGCGCTATGGCTTGTTTCCAATACTCAGCGGCTTGATCGAACCACGCCTCTGCAATTTCGGAATCTCCCTGACGAATGGCCTGTTCTCCTCGGTCGGAATAGGCGAGTAAATTCCTTTCCTTAGAACCGTACTTGAGAGTTTCCTACCTCATACGGCTCCGTAGTCAATTGTTTTGGTACCCCCCCCCCTTTTTTTTTTTTTTCTCGAGTTAACCAAAGGGGGTTAATTACATGAGTTTCGAATTTGAATTTTGATTTGATTAATAATCCGTTTTGTTTTATCTTTTCTCCCACCCTCAGAAGAATAAAGCGTAGGCATTCTACTATCATTAGAATTTTCTGAAAGGTAACTATCTCGCTTTCATATAGAAATAGATAAATTTTATATAGAATCTTTGAAAAAGACCTTTCCTCATAAGAAAGAAAGGACTTACTATCTTTGGGATCTGATGCTGCACCGCTGCTCAATACTTTAGGTGATCGCCTCTGTTACATAAGTTGATTCCTAAAGTATGTCTCATATTATGACATAAGACATAAGGAAGCAGTTCTTAGTGTATCGGCCAAAAATCTCGCTAATTGATCTTTACGGTACTTCCTCTATCAATTAGATCCTTTATCCATAGAATAAAGTATATAAGCATATTTTTTTTTTCTTCCTATTTTGACTTCTATGAAGTTTCTTTCTTTGCTACAGCTGATAAAAATCGTTCTTTTTGACGATGTATATGTAGAAAGCCTATTTTTTTTTTTACTAGTGGATTTGGCTCTTTCTTTTTCTTTCTATAGTGGAGATAGTCGCACGTAATGACAGATCACGGCCATATTGTTAAAAGCTTGTGGTAAGAAAGGGTTTCGTTCTAGTGCCCGAAAATAATATTCCAAAGCTTTTGTGTGTTCTCCATTACTTGTGTGAATAAGGCCTATATTATAGAGTATATAACTTCGGTCATAGGGATCAATTTCTAGGCGCATAGCTTCATAATAATTCTGTAAAGCTTCCGCATAATTTCCTTCAGATTGGGCGGACATCCGTTACGGTCGTTATTCAATTTAAAGAATCTCCGTTCCAGAACCGTACGTGAGATTTTCATCTCATACGGCTCCTCCCTTATGTGCATAATGAGAATAATACAGTGAATCAAAAGGCAGTAAAATATTCTCATTATGAACTGAATGGGGCTAGTGTTTTTACAAGAAATCTCTAGCCAACCTTACTGCAAAAGATCTTTTCGTAACATCGAGCGCGTCAGTACTAGATAAAAATGTTAAGTTAACTCCAACAATTTCTTTGTCCTCAACGTCTCTTAATTTCTAGGAATTAGTCACTTCAACAGTCTTCGACGGTTATATGGGTATTCAAAGTACGAACGAGATGGATGCTTGTTGTCCCAACCATTGTTCTTAGTTTGATCCCAATAAAGAAAAGGGATAATTTATAACAAAGTTTTCGTGTTGTTGATTCCTAGACGTAGTGCTTCTTCCTCTATGCTGCCTATTTATATGGTACTAGTGGAATTGAGTTAACCTGCAATACAGAACCATAGTTCTAGGTTCAACCTTTCGCTCAATGCTAGAATCGACAATTGAAGCATCTGAGGCTGCATTAATCGGGAATACACAACAGAAGGAATTGTTTTATTTATAAACTTCACCTTCACCAGGCGTAGAGTTATTTCAAATCTTTCTATCCCGACTAATCTTTTTTTTTCCTCAGACTTGATAGTGGTAAGTTAAGTAAAAAAAATAAAAAATCAAATCACACCATCTCGGTAATAGGTAAATGCCTCTTTTTCTCCTGAAGTTGTCGGAATTATTCGTAATAAGATATTGGCTACAATTGAAAAGGTCTTATCAATAAAATTTCCAGTTATCCGGGATCTAGGCATAGGTAGCACTCAATCCATTTTATAATTTATTTTTATTACCTCTCGTGAGAAAACGACCCCACAAAAAAGGAATTGTACGGTACAAAATAACATAAAAAGAGACTTGACTCAGAAAAAAAAAAAAAATAGAAACTCACTATAAAAATAAAAAACTTTGAATTTTAATCAAATAAAAGTCGCTGGGGAATAAAGAGAATTTTTTTTTGAAAAATTCTTTGTTAAATTTGTTAAAAACAATAAAGATATATTCGTAGACAGCGCGCGCATCCCTTTCTGATAACTAGACCGGCTTAAATCAATGGATAGGGAGGACTCGAACGGGCGGTTTCTCTTTTTTTTTTTTTCGTTTTTTTAGTTATAGTTAAAATTAGATTGTACATACCGCACCTATCCAATAATGTAATATGAATGACTCGCGATTTACTCGGTTTCTGGTCCAGAATCGTTATGTAGGAAAGATGGCCGAGTGGTTCAAGGCGTAGCATTGGAACTGCTATGTAGGCTTTTTTTGTTTACCGAGGGTTCGAATCCCTCTCTTTCCGTACCTTCATCTAATTTATCAATGTTACTGACTGAAATATATCAAATCACATAAGAATGGATACCTTTATTCCCACCTTTCCTATAAATAAAGTCTGTATTCCTCATTTCTGCGGTACAAAAAATACTGTAAAGAGTGGTCAAAGGATAAAAATACCTCTACCCCTAATATGATATATGATATATGAATGGGAGAAAAGCCCCCCCCCCCCACGCTTATATTTACTTAGGAACCAGGGGGCAAAATTGTCCGAACCTTTATTTTATTATTTTATTATTTTAGATTATTTATTATTTTAGTTAGGTTTAAGTCTGACGAGAATAATATTCTACGACTAATAATTCATTTATTTTCAAGCCAATCCATTTACTATCTATTATTTGATTGACCAATCCTTTGTGTTGGAATGGTTGAAAAGTCAAATGTTTTGGCAATTCCTCCTGGGCGGATGAATCAAGATGGTTTTGAATCATAGCTCTAGATTTTTGTTCATCCTTCACTGTAATAATATCTCGAGGTTTGCAGCGATAACTTGGTATATCTACTATACGACCATTAACTAAAATATGTCTATGGTTAACTAATTGGCGGGCTCGAGGAATAGTTGACGCCATACCTAATCGAAAAAGGATGTTATCCAAACGCATTTCGATTAATTGTAGTAAAACCTGACCCGTTGACCCTTTTGCTTTTGCGGCGATACAAACGTATTTAAGTAATTGTCGTTCTGTAAGACCATAATGAAAACGCAATTTTTGTTTTTCTTCTAAACGAATACGATATTGAGATTTTTTACCGGAACGCGATTGATTTCTAAGATCGCTTACGGCTCTAGGCCTTTTACGAGTTAGTCCCGGCAAAGCCCCCAGACGGCGTATTTTTTTGAAACGGGGTCCTCGGTAACGTGACATAAAAACTCCTTATTTCCCTTATTTTATTGAAATTTCATATTAAAACTGAACTAAAGGATAAATATGATAAATGGGGGGCATGAAATATTATACTACAAAGACTAATGAGATGGAGTCTCTCCCAGACTTTATTGTATATACAATAATAATGTTTATAGAAAAACAAGAACAAGAAAAGTTCCTTTTCTCTTTTCTTGTTCTTGTTTTTCTGGAAAGCTTTAACTTTTCTATTCATAATGGAAAATTTCTCCCACATAATAATAGAATCGGTGATTCTTAGAAAAAAGGGGAAGGAGCTTTTTCAATATTCTTTGATGTCAAAAAAACATTATCAATCAAGTAAAAAAATCAAACAAATAATGAAAAGCCAGCTATCGGAGTCGAACCGATGACCATCGCATTACAAATGCGATGCTCTAACCTCTGAGCTAAGCGGGCCTACATAAGAATAACAACCGAAATTGTACATCGAAATTGTACATGCACGGGAATTTAGTAAACTACTCGAATCGTAGTTAGTTTTTTTTTTATTCTTAGTTATTCAAAATTAATATACATAATTAATATAGAATAGCAAAACAAAAAAGAAAAGAATCGACCGTTCGAGTATCTCAAATTGCATGAGAAAAATGAAAGGGGAAGAGGCATATATAATAAATGTGGTATATATCTATATTGAATTGCGGATACAGAAATGCTAGAATCATTTCGGATTAGACCAAATAGGAGTCTCCGATCGAGATGAAAGAAGATAGACAAGAAATCAAATACAAATAGAAAGACTTTTATAGGAATTCTTTTTTTTTACTAACTTCTACAGTTCCGATAGATTATAAATGAAAGAAAAAAAAGAATAGCAGCATAATAAGATCGATCTTAATATAAAAAAGGGGGGATATGGCGAAATTGGTAGACGCTACGGACTTAATTGGATTGAGCCTTAGTATGGAAACTTACTAAGTGATAACTTTCAAATTCAGAGAAACCCTGGAATTTAAAATGGGCAATCCTGAGCCAAATCCTGTTTTCCAAAAACAAAACAAGGTTCATACATATACATAAAGACGGAATAAAAAAAGGATAGGTGCAGAGACTCAATGGAAGCTGTTCTAACAAATGGAGTTGACTACTTTGCTGTGCATTAGTAAAATCTTTTCGTCTAAACTTTAGAAAGGCTAACTTTATATACATATGTATGTGTACTAAAATACTATCTCAAATAATTAATCGCAAATAATTAATGATGGCCTGAATCTGTATTTTTTTTTTAGTATTATTTATATCAAACTAATATTATTTATATCAAAATTGCAATAAAAAAAAAAAGAATTTTGTTTTGAACCTATTTCAAGTTGAAGAAAGAATCGAATATTAATTGATTAAATTATTCACTCCATAGTCTGATAAATAAC